AGTTAGTTATATACATATATTAGTTCAGTCAACTCAAGAGTTGACCGATGAATCTATTGATTCAAAAGCGTGGGATGGGTAAATGTCACAGATGATTAATTTATTTCTTACTTATGTTACTCTATTTTTATTAGTATCGTCTATAATAATTGATGAATCAAATATTTTCAATTGAATTTATCCTTTCAATTGGTTGGTATTTTTGTTTATCCTCGTATCTTTCAAAAATTGAAACTTAGGGAAGTGCTTTAGAAACATATGTATAAAAAGAACATATTTCATTTAGCCTTTTCATGCCTACTATAACTAGTTATTTCGGTTTTCTACTAGCATCTTTGACTATAACCTCAGCTCTATTTATCGGTCTGAGCAAGATACGACTTATTTGAAATTAATTTAATGAACAATTTATAAAAAAATCTTTCTATTTATAAAAAAATCTTTCTATGGTAGTTCATATATTCTCCAGTCCCTTACCAATTCTTGGTCATTGAGATGTATAGTCAATACAGATTAATATTTAAGGATAAATATTACCTCTCCCTTCCCCCTTTCAAACAAATTGAAATGATTGAAGTTCTTCTATTTGGAATCGTCTTAGGTCTAATTCCTATTACTTTGGCTGGATTATTCGTAACTGCCTATTTACAATACAGACGTGGTGATCAGTTGGATCTTTGATTAATTAACATCTCGTTTTTTATTGACCTCCTACTTCCTTTAATCCGCGGGAGGTCAAATTTAGGTTGCTGCTCAATTATTTTAGTGTAATTTTGACCTCCCGCGATTAACAAGAACACAGAATCACGCCCTGTAGGATTTGAACCTACGACATCGGGTTTTGGAGACCCACGTTCTACCGAACTGAACTAAGAGCGCTTTATTATCACAATAAATATTTTGTAACCCCAATTTATCTTGCATATATATATACTATAAAAAATAAAAATGAAATATTTATTTAATTATGTATGTACAATTTTATTAATTGATCTCAATTGATCCCTCGTTACTGCTCAGAAGATAAGTAATAGGTAGGGATGACAGGATTTGAACCCGTGACATTTTGTACCCAAAACAAACGCGCTACCAAACTGCGCTACATCCCTTTCAATTGGTCTACAGTGTCATTGTAGAGAATCCCTGTCTTGTTTTCCACATCTTTATTTCCTACATTGATATACACAAACTATCTTATCATTTCTTCCTTCTTCCTTTTGGTCTCATATATCATATAACAAACATATAATATGGTAAAAGACTTATATAAAGTATGAAATAAATATGAAATCTACCACAAAAAATTAATATTTTTTTGGAATTTAAGGCGGAAATGGACGTATTTTTTTCTTTTAATAAATATCTATTTTGTACATTTCAATTTGAATTAGGAACTCCGCGTACAAGTGGTAAGTCATTAACTACATATACACATCCGGTCATATAAATGTATTACCATTATGTATTACAAATTACAATAAAATTACAATAACGAATACAGAAAGAGGAGTTTTTAAAATGCGAGATCTAAAAACATATCTCTCCGTGGCACCGGTAGTAAGTACTCTATGGTTCGGTTCTTTAAGCAGGTTTATTGATAGAGATCAATCGTTTTTTTCCGGATGCGTTGATATTCCCCTTTTTTTCATTCTAGCTATTGATATGGGAAGGGGGAAGAAGATTAGAGATACAATCAAATATCTGTAACTAATCCCTACCCCTCCCTTCTTTTTTTCTTTGTTTTTTCTTTTTTTCTTTTTTTACTTATTCTTTCTAAAAAAAAAAAAAAAAACAAAGAAAAAGCGGTTTCACCCTCAGTGAAACTATGAACTCGGGCTCAGGCTCAAATTAATAATAGAATGGAAATGCGGTGGTTGGGGCAACAATATCATACAAGATACTTAACTGAAAATGAAATACTGTACGGCAATTAAAAATTATAAATATAGTTAGAAATAATTATATTACTTATTATTTATTACTATATTGATATTGATTGCAACAAAATATTTCTTTCATAATTTGATTTCGAGTTACCTGCTTCTATTTTTGTGTCCTTTCTTCTTCGGGTCGGAAAATTAAAGAATTGAGTGAATCAAAAACCAAAGGAGGTTCATGGCTAAGGGTAAAGATGTCCGAGTAACGGTTATTTTGGAATGTACCAGTTGTGTTCGAAATCGTGTTAATAAGGAATCAATGGGCATTTCCAGATATATTACTCAAAAGAATCGACACAATACGCCTAGTCGATTGGAATTGAGAAAATTCTGTCCCTGTTGTTACAAACATACGATTCATGGGGAGATAAAGAAATAGATCGAACCGATCGCTCGTGTGTCAGTCTTCCAAGGAAGATGAAAAATTACATATTATATATAACAATATATATATATAATTTATTTTTGAATTTATTTAAATAGAAATAAATATAAACAAATAAATAGAAACAAACCAAATCCTATTTCGATCGGATCAAAGATGATGTAGAATTAAGAAATAGGATTGGGATTTTCAGGATAAGGAATAAACAAACCATGGATAAATCCAAGCGAATCTTTCTTAAATCTAAGCGATCTTTTCGTAGGCGTTTGCCTCCGATCCAATCGGGGGATCGAATTGATTATAGAAACATGAGTTTAATTAGTCGATTTATTAGCGAACAAGGAAAAATATTATCTAGACGGGTGAATAGATTGACCTTAAAACAACAACGATTAATTACTATTGCTATAAAACAAGCTCGTATTTTATCTCCGTTACCTTTTCTTAATAATGAGAAACAATTTGAAAGAAGCGAGTCAACCGCTAGAGCTGCTGGTCTTAGAACCAGAAAAAAAAAATAGGTTGACTCTTCAATTGAATTGAATCAAAATAAAATTCCAATCCAAACTCAAATGCGGATTGACGTTTTTTTTTTGTTCGAAAAATCGTAAAATCGAAATGTCCTGTCGTAAGAAAAAAAATGGGAGAAGAGGAATAAATATTTTTTATTTAACGTCTTTCTTCATTTTGATGACTTTATCATATTTTATCATACTAATTTCTACTCTACCTTCCCAGAGTTCATTCTCCAGGGAACTCCATTTAAACTATTCCAACGGATTCCTTCCAATCTCTTTATTTTATGATCTCATTGGAAATCATATAAAGACAACTCTTATTTAATATAGCTATTTGTGCAAGTATTTTACGATTAAGAAGTAACTGTCTCTTGTACAGATTGTGTATAAATTTACTATAACTAAAGTATACTTTATTCTCGCGAATTACTGCATTTATCCGAGTGATCCACAACCGACGAAAATCTCTCTTTTGTCTACCTCTATCCCGATGAGCCGAAACCAAAGCTCTTATTTTCTGTTGAGTAATAGTACGAGTAAGTCTTGAATGAGCCCCTCGAAAGGTTGATGCAAATAAACGAATTTTTGTTCTACGTCTTCGAGCTATATACCCTCGTTTAATTCTGGTCATTGAATAAATGAAACTTTGATGAATAACTAATCGATTTCCTTTCTTTCAGTTATTCCCTTCCCGTATCCTAGTCTATTAATAACAAAACGGATTCTTCCAATGTATAAAATTTAAATTCCAATGGCTTTTGCTACTATAACCTTCCCGACCACGATTTTTTTTTTTTTTTTCTAGGTGAAATGCCTAGAAAAAAATTGTATTGATATTAGGTATCAAAAACACATAAAAGTAGTAAATATAAATGGATATAGTGGGTTCCATCGTTTCTATGGTTACTTCTTAAACGGTGAGGTCCTCTCTATACACCGGAGCCCTTCTTTCGTTTAATCAATGTTATTGTTAACTTGTACAGTTCACACTCTTTGGCTCTACCCATAATTATCCAGTACGAGGTCTTTCACAATGAGATCTACTTATACAGTAACGGTATTTAATTATGAAGATTAGCTGAGTAGCTGACCCTGTTAGTCCGTTCTTGCAAGAGTAAGGCATAATTTTTCTGCTTTTTAAAATAGTATTTCCCCTGCTTAATGGATATCATTTGCTATCAATGGAGAATTCTTTCTCATCTTAAATTTAAAACGGAGTTAATTGGATTTGCACCAACGGAAACCATACATTTGATACCACAATAGAAGGATAGATCTTTTTGATTTTTAGATATTGAATGGAGTTCTTCCATTCTAGTCTATTCACTGGTACTGATCGTTGATACTGGATCAATTGTTTTCTTTCTTTTGTCCTAGCCCATGATCTGAACGAGTCGCACATACACCCTAGTACATGTTCCTCGTCGCTGAGGACATCCCCCAAGAGCGGGGGATTTCGTGACATTTCTGATTGGCTGTCTTGTGTTTCTAATAAGTTGTTTAATAGTTGGCATATTGAATCATATACATAATGGGCTGGTTTAGATCGATCTTAACCGGATGATTATGAATTATTTTATTTCTATATTAATAGATTAATGAATAGAATATTAAATCCGGTAAGAAGATAAAATCTCAAATCACCAATTCGTCTGAAATTTTTGTTATTTTTTCTTTTTTATTCAGTCGCTACAAGATCAACAATTCCATGAGCTTGGGCTTCTGTTGCTGACATAAAAACATCTCTTTCCATATCTTCGGATACAACCCATAAGGGTTTGCCTGTCCTTTGTACATAAACCCTTGTGACGGTTTCGCGCAGCTTCAAAAGTTCTTCCGCTTCCAAGATAAATTCTCCCGTCTGTGCCTCATAAAAAGAACTAGCAGGTTGATGGATCATTACCCTGATGATATAACATAATAAATGTTTATTCTATCTCGCATGATGATAAGGTGAAGAGATAAAGAATAATAAAATATAGAATTGAACAACCGTACAGGCATCTTTTACGCATTGCATACGGCTCTATAATGGAATTCGTTTTTACCTTACTTAAATATCAAATAAATTAAATATAGGGTCTATCAGACTCGGGTTGGTAAATGATCCAATAACCACCCTTCTTTTTGTTTTTGGAGTAGTTCAAAAATACTATGATGGCTCCGTTGCTTTATATATTTATTTCGTCTGTTATTTAGCAATCCCAAAGTTTCTTTTTTTTTTTTTTTTCAAATAAAAAAACAAGATTTTTTTTATTTTCATATTCTTTCATAACCTAAATATTGTTAAGAGCCTCCCGGCGTGAAAACAAAAAAGTTTGTGACGCTGAAATAGGCCTCCCGATAGATTAGATAAAATCGGAAATACCTTTTATCTCATACTACTCTTTCGATACATAATTTAAGGGTTAAAAAAATTTATCATATCGAATTCGAAGTGCCATGCTATTATTACTTAATATTCATATTTCATATAGCGCGAAGGCATAGTCTTCTTTTTTCTCTCAAATCAAATAAAAAACTCATTGGCGCCAAGCGTGAGGGAATGCTAGACGTTTGGTAATTTCTCCTCCGACCAGAATAAAAGATCCCATTGAAGCGGCTAATCCCATGCATATTGTCTGTATATCTGGTCGCACAAATTGCATAGTATCATAAATAGCTACTCCGGGTATTACCCATCCGCCAGGAGAATTTATAAACAAATATAGATCTTTGGTATCATCCTCTATACTGAGATATACCATAAGACCAATAAGTTGATTCGAGATCTCGCTATCAACCCCTTGGCCTAAAAAAAGTAATCTTTCTCGATAAAGTCGGTTGATTGGGATAAAGTTGTATCCCTTAGAAACCGTACATGCACCTTTTGATGCATACGGTTCAACAAAAATAACGAAAAAAAAAAAAAGAATCAATGTGTAGATGTAGATTCTAGCGCTTTCTTTTATTTTTTTTTTTTTTCATACCAGGCTTTTAACTTATAAAAAGGGGCTTTTCTTTCATTTTTCAAAAAAGATGGGTTTTGGCCTGTTTTGTTTATCTATAAAAAAAATTACTAAATTTATCTAACTAACTTTTCATTGATGTATTGTTTCATCGAGATACAATCTCAATCGCGATGTAATTTTCTTGTTCCTGAATGGGCTTCTTCAATTTTTTTAGGTTTATGCTCTACTCCGAGTAAAGATCCGCCCGATTTGGATTTGCACATATATGACAAATGCCCCAATACCACGTCCTTTTGCTATGACTTCCTTTTTACAATTTATTTCATGTCTTACAACAGATATTCAATGCATTCATCATATTACTCGATTGATTAACAGTTTGAGATCACGTCTATTATAAATATATAAAGAAATAGAATATGATAGAAATAGTAATCATAAATAGATTTATTACCGGTTTTTTTCTAAACGGAGCCTGGATACTTCATTTTATTGGCCTAACCAAGATAACCATAAATTATTCTAATTGATAATATTAATCTGTATACCCTCCCGAAAAAATGGATCTAATTGAACTTCACGCTCCAAATTTTTGATAATTCAATCAATCTTTCTTGGGCGAAGGGGAGGATATCTCGATCGGGGAAGAGAATGGGGAAATACCATATGACCCAATATATCTGACAAGTCGCACTATATGTCAATCCACAATGCATCTTCCTCTCCAGGACTTCGAAAAGGTACTCTTGGAACACCAATAGGCATTAAATAAAAGAAAAATTAAGTACTATATCTCACTTTGATGTGAAAGCGTAACAATGGATTTAGTGTCCTACTAATATTGGCCTTTATCATATTTTATCCATAGATTGACTAAGTTCATAAAAAAAGATAAAGAAGACAAAATGAATAAAGGAAAATTATTACAAATAAGTCCTTTGAATGATGAACAAATATATATATACATTCACTCATATAAAATGGTATCAACTCCCCTACCATTGCGTATTGGTACTTATCGGGTGTAGAATAGATCTGCTTCTTTTTGTTCCTACAAACAAAATAGTTTCATTATTACTAAAAGTAATTGAAAAGAATCAAACAAATCAAACAAATATTAATTCTTTCCCCAAGATAATCCACTAAAAAGAGGGTCCACAGCATAGTTTTTTCCAATGCAATAAAGTTACATTGTGTCTATTTTTCATTGATAAAGGGGTATTTCCATGGGTTTGCCTTGGTATCGTGTTCATACCGTCGTATTGAATGATCCCGGTCGTTTGATTTCTGTCCATATAATGCATACAGCTCTGGTTGCTGGTTGGGCCGGTTCGATGGCTCTATACGAATTAGCAGTTTTTGATCCTTCTGATCCTGTTCTTGATCCAATGTGGAGACAGGGTATGTTCGTTATACCCTTCATGACTCGTTTAGGAATAACCAATTCATGGGGCGGTTGGAGTATCACAGGGGGTACTGTAACGAATCCGGGTATTTGGAGTTACGAAGGTGTGGCCGGGGCACATATTGTGTTTTCGGGCTTGTGCTTTTTGGCAGCTATCTGGCATTGGGTGTATTGGGATCTAGAAATATTTACTGATGAACGTACAGGAAAACCCTCTTTGGATTTGCCTAAGATCTTTGGAATTCATTTATTTCTATCAGGGGTGGCTTGCTTTGGTTTTGGTGCATTTCATGTAACAGGATTGTATGGTCCTGGAATATGGGTGTCCGATCCTTATGGACTAACTGGAAGGGTACAATCCGTAAATCCAGCGTGGGGTGTGGAGGGTTTTGATCCTTTTGTTCCGGGAGGAATAGCCTCTCATCATATTGCAGCAGGGACCTTGGGCATATTGGCGGGTCTATTCCATCTTAGTGTACGTCCACCTCAACGCCTATACAAAGGATTACGTATGGGAAATATTGAAACCGTCCTTTCCAGTAGTATTGCTGCTGTCTTTTTTGCCGCTTTTGTAGTTGCTGGAACTATGTGGTATGGTTCAGCAACTACCCCGATTGAATTATTTGGTCCCACTCGTTATCAATGGGATCAAGGATACTTCCAACAAGAAATATATCGAAGAATTGGTGCTGGGTTGGCTGAAAATCAAAGTTTATCTGAAGCTTGGTCTAAAATTCCCGAAAAACTAGCTTTTTATGATTACATCGGCAATAATCCGGCAAAGGGGGGGTTATTCAGAGCGGGCTCAATGGACAACGGGGATGGAATAGCTGTTGGGTGGTTAGGACATCCTATCTTTAGAGATAAAGAGGGGCGCGAACTTTTTGTACGTCGTATGCCTACTTTTTTTGAAACATTTCCGGTTGTTTTGGTAGACGGAGACGGAATTGTTAGAGCCGATGTTCCTTTTAGAAGGGCGGAATCTAAATATAGTGTCGAACAAGTAGGTGTAACTGTCGAGTTCTATGGTGGCGAACTCAACGGAGTCAGTTATAGCGATCCCGCTACTGTGAAAAAATATGCTAGACGTGCTCAATTGGGTGAGATTTTTGAATTAGATCGTGCTACTTTGAAATCCGATGGTGTTTTTCGTAGCAGTCCACGGGGTTGGTTTACTTTTGGACATGCTTCGTTTGCTTTGCTCTTCTTCTTCGGACACATTTGGCATGGTGCTAGAACCTTGTTTCGAGATGTTTTTGCTGGTATTGATCCAGATTTAGATGCTCAAGTGGAATTTGGAGCATTCCAAAAACTTGGAGATCCAACTACAAGAAGACAAGTAGTCTGATACAATATGCTTTGTTACTTGTTACTTTTCATTTTGATTTTCTTTTTGTGATTTTTAGATGGGGTACCAGATAAATCTTGATTTGAATCACTGCCTTTTCTTTGACTCTTGTTCTTTATTTATCCGGGAGACGATCCCAAATAAACAGGTATGGAAGCTATAATTGTAAATCACGATCGAATCTATGGAAGCATTGGTTTATACATTCCTTTTAGTCTCAACTCTAGGAATAATTTTTTTCGCTATCTTTTTTCGAGACCCGCCTAAAGTTCCAACTAAAAAGGTGAAATGATTTGTCATTATCTCAATTGAAGTACGGATCCTCCCAATATTGGGAGGATCCGTACTTCAACTAGTCCCCGTGTTCCTCGAATGGATCTCTTAGTTGTTGAGAGGGTTGCCCAAAAGCAGTATATAAGGCGTACCCAGTAAAACTTACAAGTAAACCAGATAAAAAGATGGCAACTAGGGTTGCTGTTTCCATGATTATATAGTTTTAAGACATTATAAAGTTTTAAGACCACAATGGATCTATGATAAGATCATTTATTTACAACGGAATGGTATACAAAGTCAACAGATCTTACTGAATATAAAATATTATGGCTACACAAACCGTTGAAGGTAGTTCTAGATCTGGCCGCCCAAAACGAACTAATGCGGGGAGTTTATTGAAACCATTGAATTCAGAATATGGTAAAGTAGCTCCTGGGTGGGGAACTACTCCTTTGATGGGTCTCGCAATGGCTCTATTCGCGATATTCCTATCTATTATTTTGGAGATTTATAATTCTTCCATTTTACTGGATGGAATTTCAATGAATTAGATTCACAAGAACCATTAACTGGCTTTTTCAATACAAAGTGAAGCGTTTAGGTTTCTGATTTTTATCCCATTCTATTTTGGTAGTTTGACCGTGGAATTTCTTTGTTTCTGTATTTCCGGAATATGAGTGTGTGACTTGGTATAAATGATCCTATGGATAGTACAGAGAATGGGTCTGTCATCTTGATAGAGATGGTTTTACTTCGTCGGATATTCATTCTAGTATCTGGAGCACGGACTATATGAAATAGATTACTATTAGAACTATGATTCATACTTAATAGTCAGACCTCGTGTCCGGACTTCAAAAAATTTTTTCAAAGAGTTAGAAGTTATAAATAGAAATATTTTTATTCTTTCAAACTTTCGTTTATGCTTATTTTGATCAAAGGACAAAACAAAGGTTTCTTTGGTTTGGATTTTTAGTCATTATATCTATTCATTGAATAAGTGATGATCCAATGGTTCTTACTCAGGGAATTTTGGGACTTAGACTTAGTTTGAAAGGGTTTTATTGAATCATCGTGGTTTTAGTATGAATCTGAGGTTTTAATCAATTCATAGGGTCTTAACAAGAGAATTCCTATCAATAATAAAGAAAACAGCAGTAAAGCCGCATTACACATAAAT